TATACATAGAAAATATATTTAATTAAGTTATTCTATTCTATATTATAGAACTTACATATACATAAGTAGGCAGCTAGTCACTCGTTTCTAAATGCGATATATGGGGTTTGTTTACCTTAAACCTCCATTTTTTGAGTAGCTAAAGCACGTCCCGAACAGATCCTTTGAATTACCTATTATTTATATTTCCTCCGCTAATTTAATAAATAAATAAATTTATCTTTTATATTAAGAATAAAAAAATTCGAACGGATTTTTTTATAGTTTTCTAGTTTATAGATTTAATATCGAATGGTTTGAATGAATTATTAAAAAAAAAACGAAATGAAAAAAAAAAATTGGATGTAATCATGTAAGACGGAAAGACCCCTTGAATCTAAGAATCTAATTATTGTTATTTAAATTTTAATATATATTAGATTCGATTATATTGACAATTTCAAAAAACTGTTCATACTATGAACATAGTATGATGGCAGTTGGGTACGTATGCCCCCATCGTCTAGCGGTTCAGGACATCTCTCTTTCAAGGAGGCAGCGGGGATTCGACTTCCCCTGGGGGTAAGGTACTACAAAAGGAAGTTGATCGTGGATTATCAATAAGCCTACTAATCAATAAACCTATAATTGAATAGATTCTTCCTGGGTCGATGCCCGAGCGGTTAATGGGGACGGACTGTAAATTCGTTGGCAATATGTCTACGCTGGTTCAAATCCAGCTCGGCCCAAAAGCTCTCTCATCCACTATTGAGATGAAGATATTTGTCCTCCCGAAACGGCCGACATGCAGAATAAAAGAGTCGATTTTTCTGTTTTTCATTTGTTATGGGAAATTAAAATAATGATCTAGATCTAGATTCATCCTATGGGATAATTTAAACTAAAGAAAATTGACTCGTAATTCGTGTTGTTCTCACTCAAGTACATATTCATACAGAGATCCGTATATCACTAATAACTCCCTTCTATATCTATATTATAAGTTAAAGGATATTGTATACCTTAGTTCCTTGGGATTGTAGTTCAATTGGTTAGAGCACCGCCCTGTCAAGGCGGAAGCTGCGGGTTCGAGCCCCGTCAGTCCCGACGGATCCAATAACCAAACAAGTATCTCATGTTTCTTTTTAGACCCCGTGTAATGTAATAAGAAAAAAATTCAATTTAGACTAGAATTTAAGTTCTACCAAAAAAAGAGCAAACACTAAAAAAAAAATGACAAAAAAAAGAAAGGTATTTTAGAACTTAACCCCTTGTAGTCTGTTTTTCATATATTATTTTTTTTTTAACCGATGGAAGTCTAAAAGAAAAAGAAACGTGGTCAGACTTCGTTAGATGATTGATTGTACAAAGAAAATATTTAAAAAGAATGATATCTTGATTCGATCACGAATTCTATAATATATTTTTTTTCAGTATGGATAAAAGATTATCCTATGTTATACTATTCAATTTGCGACGGCGAGTTTATATGATAGTTCATATATTGTTATTCATGATATTAATCCTATTCAATATCATCAAAATGGAATACATTCCATATGAATTTACAGGTGACATTTTGATCATCTCTAGGGGATTAAATCCCGAGTTATTTCGAACTAAAAAAACGATGAAATTATGGAAGTCAATATTCTTGCATTTATTGCTACTGCGCTCTTCATTCTAGTTCCTACTGCTTTTCTACTTATCATTTATGTAAAAACGGTCAGCCAAAATGATTAGTTTGACTGAAAATTGACTTCTTCGTTCTTTATCGCAGGCTAGAATCATCAGTATTTGATTCGATTTAGTAGTAGTATGGTAGAAAGAAAGAAAATTTTCTTTCTACCATACGATTTTTTAGTTATTATATTAGTATTAGATTTTTCGTTTTTTTTTTTTTTGCCGTGTATAAAAAGACTTAAAATTTTTAATATTGACTAATCTAAAATATGTATCCTATATATGTTATGTACATATTGATCCTAATTCTATTGTTTTGCTACATCTATTTGATCGATTTGTATTGATAGTGATTCGGATCAATCTAAAATAATCGAAAGGCAACTCTTACTTTTATTTTACAGTTCAAATTCTTAATATTTCAAAAAAATACTAGTATCCGCCGAAAGAATCAAAGAAAGAAACATGGGCATTTTAAAAATATCTGTTTGATTAACATTAGTATCTTTAAAAAGACTTTATGGGGTGATCTAAAAAACAATTGATAAGGTTTTATTCCCTAACTAAAAACTTAATTAGTTAAAATTAGCTAAGTTAAGTCGTATTTCTAGAGTCCACTTCTTCCCCATACTACAAGTGAAAGAGAAAATGTAAAGACTACCATTAAAGCAGCCCAAGCGAGACTTACAATATCCATGTGAATTTTGTCCCCTATTTCTATGAATATGAAGGAATTATTCCATTATTGTTTACTAATAATAGTGAAATCAAGGGTACAGAGTCAAAAATTTTGGAGAACTATTTCTTAATTTAATGAACCAACCCCAAAAATTCACGTACATATAAAAAATTCCTACATGATTTTTACCCGGTTACTGAAAAGAGGTTTTGTCATAATTGAATACCTAAGTACTAAGAGATTTTTTTTAGTTTGTATACAAATTATATCCCGCTTTTCTGCCATTACTAACTACTAATTAAGTTAGTATATTACCTCGCACCGAAGTGGCTCCAATAGGAGTGTAAGGGCTATCAAAACGTCTCGATTCCCTTACACTCCTACCTAATTTAATAAAAATTTCCTTGAATTCGAGATACAAAGCTTTAGATTAGAGCCCACTAGATGCTTAGAATCAAGCACGTATCAAGAGACCCTAAGGGATTAGGATATTTCTTGTTTTTTATCAGGCGACACCCGGATTTGAACTGGGGAATAAAGGATTTGCAGTCCTCCGCCTTACCGCTCGGCCATGCCGCCAAAACAAAATATATATGAAAAGATTCCCTTTTAGGGATGGATTAATTAACTTTTTTATTGTACGTGCATTTTGAATCCCATTTCCTTAATTCCCTTCCTACTAACAAAAAGCTTTTATTTTTTTTATCCATACCCAAAATATGGGCTTTCAAAAAAGTCATAATAAATTGGAACCCTTAACTATTTTGGAATTCATGAACGAGTCTTGGATTCTGACTTCAAATCATGTTTCCCTAATGACATAATAAAATCTAAACAGTAACTAATAATTATTATTATTATTGTATCTTTTCAATAAAAAAAAAATTTTTATTTCGATTTTCATTTTTTTCTTTTTCTCAATTTCAATTATAACAACAATTATGCCTATATGTAAACCCCGGAACCATAATAGAAATTACACAGAGCGTATCTTAATACGATATAGAGAAGATATTGGGGCACGGATCTAAATTTAACGCTTTGCTTTACAATATAAAATAAGCCTATATTAAGATTAAGAATTTTACGAAATAGTACTAAAATAGATCTTGTCTCCGCAAATAGGTTTTTTTAATAAAAACCTATTAAGTAAAAAAAAAACTCTATACTGTTTCTGATTATTCTTATCTCAGTATAAGGGGTCAAATCTTGTCATCTCTTTATCCAATCGGAGTAATATTATAATTATAAGAATGGTATAAATGGAATCGAATTAAAGAAATCGAATTAAGCAGCATAATTCTTTTAAACAGAATGTTTTATCCACCTCTTTAATCTTGTATCCGTTGCAAATTTCAATTTGAGTATGAGTAGCAAATTTTCTCTATTCCTCCTTTCATACGTATTTCATACATTCCATATATATATGGAATGTATGTGTAAAATTTTATGTGATTTAGTAAACAGAATATAAATTCCATCCGAGCTAGATCGATCTTTATCTTTATTATTTAATAAAGAATGATCCAAAGGTGGGATTTTTAAACAAAAGAGGAATTGGGTTTAAATGTTACGAGAGGGAAATGAACTGATGTCTACAATACCCGGGTTTAATCAGATACAATTTGAAGGATTTTCTCAGTTCATTGATCAGGGCTTACCGGAAGAGCTTTATAAGTTTCCAAAAATTGAAGATACAGATCAAGAAATTGAATTTCAATTATTTGTGGAAAAATATCAATTGGTAGAACCCGTGATAAAAGAAAAGGATGCTGTGTATAAATCACTTACATATTCTTCTGAATTATATGTATCCGCAGGATTAATTTGGAAAACCGGCCGGGAGATGCAAATGCAAGAACAAACAATTTTGCTTGGAAACATCCCTCTAATGAATTCCCTGGGAACTTTTATAGTAAATGGAATATACAGAATTGTGATCAATCAAATATTGCAAAGCCCTGGTATTTATTACCGGTCGGAATTGGACCATAACGGAATTTCGGTCTATACTGGCACCATAATATCAGATTGGGGAGGAAGATCAAAATTAGAGATTGATAGAAAAGCAAGGATATGGGCTCGTGTGAGTAGGAAACAGAAAATATCTATTCTAGTTCTATCATCAGCTATGGGTTCGAATCTAAAAGAAATTCTGTATAATGTTTGTTACCCGGAAATTTTCTTGTCTTTCTTGAAGGATAAAGATAAAAAAATTTTGGGGTCAAAGGAAAATGCCATTTTGGAGTTTTATAAACAATTTGCTTGTGTAGGGGGAGACCCGGTATTTTCGGAATCTTTATGTAAAGAATTAAAAAAAAAATTCTTTCAGCAAAAATGCGAATTAGGAAGGATTGGTCGGCGAAATATGAACCGTCGACTGAATCTTGATATACCCCAAAACAATACGTTTTTGTTACCGCGCGATATATTGGCAGCTACGGATCATCTGATTGGAATGAATTTTGGAATGGGTACACTTGATGATATGAATCATTTGAAAAATAAACGTATTCGCTCTGTAGCAGATCTCTTACAAGATCAATTCGGATTGGCTCTGGTTCGTTTAGAAAAAGTGGTTCGAGAAACTATATGTGGAGCAATTCGGCATAAATTAATACCGACTCCTCAGAATTTGGTAACTTCAACTCCATTAACA